TTGATATCAAATTCAATCTGATTCAAATCAAAAAAGTCTCCTATCTCTCTTTGTCCGAAAAGGGCACAATTTGAGCAGAAGGTACATATCTTTTTAGCATTTTTCTGTTTTTATGTTATTTTGTACTGTATGTACAATTCCTTTGTTTGTGGGATCATTTTCCCCGAGGGGATAATGAGAAGAATTATAGAATGGATTGCTAATTATGCCTAGATCTCGGATAAATGGAAATTTTATTGATAAGACCTCTTCAATTATAGCCAATATTTTGTTACGAATAATTCCGACAACTTCAGGAGAAAAAAAGGCATTTACCTATTACAGAGATGGTGTGATTTGATTCTTTTTTCTTGTTTTTTTTTAGCCCTCACTTACGTCTTACGAGAAAAAGACATGATTCGTAATAGAAAGAACCAAATTATGGAAATGGAAATTAAAGATACGCTTAGTGAAGGTAAAGTTTGGAAATAGAACAATTCCTTCTGTCGTGTATCCTCGATTGATCCAGCCTCAGATACTTTAATTGTCGATTTTAGTATGGAACGAAAGGTTACACCTATAGGTTATGTATTGCAGGTCAATCCTACTCTACTAGTACCAATAGGCGACATAGAGGAAGAAGCACTACACTAGGAATCAACAACACGAAAACTTTGTTATAAATTACCCCTTTCCTTATCGGTATCGGGACTAACAAGAATGGTTGGGACAACAAACATCCATCTCGTTCGTACTTTGGATACCCGTATAACCATCAAAGATCGTTGAAGTGACTAATTCCTGGAAATAGTAGGCGTTGAGGACAAATAAATCGTTGGAGTTATCATTTCTATCTAGCACTAATACGATTGATTGGTGTTAAGAAAAACCTCTTACGGGAAGGCTGGCTAGAGATTTCTTGTAAAAATACCAGCTCCTGTCAGTTTATAATGAGAATAGGGAGATTTGGATTCCCTGGCTTATCGCCCTTAGTACTATGCACAGAAAGGAGGAGCCGTATGAGATGAAAATCTCACGTACGGTTCTGGAACGGAGATTTTTTGAATAAAATGAACGACCGTAACGGATGTCGGCTCAATCCGAAGGAAATTATGCAGAAGCTTTACAGAATTATTATGAAGCTACGCGACCAGAAATTGATCCCTATGATCGAAGTTATATACTCTATAACATAGGCCTTATACATACAAGCAACGGAGAGCATACAAAGGCTTTGGAATATTATTTCCGGGCACTAGAACGAAACCCATTCTTACCACAAGCTTTGAATAATATGGCCGTGATCTGTCATTACGTGCGACTATCTCCACTATAGAAAGAAAGAAAAAAGATCAAATTGGCTAGTCAATACTAGAGAAAAGTAGGCTTTCTACATATGCATCGTCCAAAGCAACGATTTTTATAAGCTGTAGTAAGGAAAGAGACTTCATGATAAAAAAAATAGGAAAAAATAGGTACGGCCTACACACTATACTCTATGGATAAAGAATTGAATTGATAAAGAAAGCACCGTAAAGATCAATTAGCGAGCTTTTTGGTCGATACAGTTAAGAACTGCTTACTTATGTTTCATGATATGAGATATAAAGTTAGGAATCAACTTATGTAATAGAGTCGATCCACTAAAGTATTGAGCAGCGGTGTAGCATCAGATCCCAAAGATAGTAATTTCTTTTTTCTTATGGAAGAAAGTCTTTTTCAAAGATTCTATATAAATTTCATACATTTATGAAACCGAGATAGTTACCTTTCAGAAAATTCTAACGATATGGGGGATATTTATGCTTCCTTCTTCTGAAGGTGGGAGAAAAGAGAAAACTAATTATTGAGAAAAATTAGAATTGGAAACTTATGTAATTCACTTCTTCTGGTTAGGTTAACCCAAGAAAAAATGGGATATATTTCTCATAAATCTAATTCAGTTAGCATAGGGTAGATTAGGGTGGGGCTGAAACAAAAATGGATTGCTGAGCCGTATGAGGTAGGAAACTCTCAAGTACGGTTCTAAGGGAAGGAATTGACCCACCTATTCCAACCGGGGAGAGCAGGCCATTCTACAGGGTGATTCTGAAATTGCGGAGGCTTGGTCTGATCAAGCTGCTGAGTATTGGAAACAAGCTATAGCGCTTACCCCAGGTAATTATATTGAAGCACATAATTGGTTGAAGATCACGAGACGTTTCGAATAAAACCACTTGTTAATTCATTCAAATTGATTTTTGGATCCATCAATCAAATAAAATAGATCGTTACCATGATATGAGAAGATCCAATGAAGAATTTCATTATATCCCTTCCTTGTCAAATTCTTTTATTTTTTATGGTATCTTATAGGAATAAATGATATGAATACCGTACAGAGTAGAACTAACTAAGAAAACGAAACTAAGAAAACTAAAAAAAGAGAACCTCAATGGATCTTATTAATTCTAATTGAATTCTAATGAATGAGATCTTTTTATTTAGAATTTGATAATTTGGATTTCTAATTTTAATATTT